AATTAAAATGGAACTTAGGACACAAGTATAAATTGCTTACTAAAGCAACAGAAAATTCGGGTTCTCTTGATGAAAAGAATTTTAGCGCGGAGGATACCAGGATAAGTGATACAGAAAGTCTTGGATGGATCCCCGAAAATAGGGGAATTGATAATTTTATATTAACTAAAAACCCGGAGAAGGAGGTAAATAATATGGAGAAGCAGGATCTGGAACGGGACGTAAACGAGAAAACTGATGGAACAGAGAATACAGAAGACAGCATGCGAAAATTTGCGCATTTGTGGATTCACTGCGAAAATTGTTATACTTTGCACTACAAAGCCCGCTTTAATGCAGCGAGAATCTGCGACCGATGTGGAATTCATTTAAAAATGAATAGTGGGGATAGACTAGCGCTTCTGATTGATGAAGGCACTTGGATTCCCATGGATGAAGACATGGTTTCGAGGGATCCGATTGAATTTGATAAAGAAGTTTTTTATGAAAAAATTACCTCTAAAAAAGAATACCTAAAAGAAAATTTAGGTTCTTATGCTAATAATTTGGTATTAACCGAAATACTAAACAATAACGAAAAGGAATATCGCGAAAATGATAACTATTGTTTCAAATGCGGGATTGATGGACCTGATTGTTTCGAGGAACTCTACGAAGGGGAGATTAGTCCTTTCCAAATTTTTTTCGGGTGTGCGAAATATGATACAAGGGATTCTGGTTTTTTCGAGGAATGTGCCAAAAAAGGTGGGCTTTTCTATTACGAAATTTGTTGGATACTTTCTAAATACTATAAATCAGATGAAGATGCTTTTCGGAAATTTTTTTCCAAAGATTATGAACCATATTTCAAAGACGATGAATTGTGTTCCGAAGCTTTTGAGACAGAATTTAATGAGAAAATTTTTGGCAATAATGCGATTGAGATTTACTATTTTCAGAAGTCCTGCGAAAATATTTGTAGTATTTCTCCCTTATTTTATAAGCTTTTTTTCGAAAATCGGGTGGATCTTCCCAGATTGGAACAATTTTGTTCCAAATTTTGGATTGATCTGTCCGAATTTTTTGAATCTTTTCCCAAACACGAGATGGATTGCCGCAAATTTTGTCAAGAAGCTGGAAGCCTGGGGATTGGATTTTCGTTTTTATGTGATTCTTGTGAAAAACAAATTAGTTATGATTATTTTGACCTTGTTTTTTTTAGGAAAATTCCAAAAACTGTTTCTGGGATTTACAAATTTTTGGAGGAATCTTACAAAAATGAGCTTGATCTTTTCTTTATTCTTGACGAAATTGACGAAAGGGAGAGGTTTAGGGTTCTTTCCAAGCTTTCGAAAACTTTTTGCCGTTATAAACTTGGTATGCACAAATCTTTTGAGGGTATTGCTGAAAATCATAAAAAAGGTATTGCTGAAAATCATAAAAAAGATTTTTCCAGAGATCAGCTTGATTTTCCAAAGGATTCAAAAGATCATATTGATTTTGCGAGGGATTCTAGAGAATATATTGATCCGGATGAGGATTTTCAAAATCCAACTGATCTTGAACCTGATAGAGATTCTTCTGGAGGTTTTTCCAGAGATCAGATTGATTTTCCAAAGGATTCTAAAGATCATATTGATTTTGCGAGGGATTCTAGCGAATATATTGATCCGGATGAGGATTTTCAAAATCCGACTGACCTTGATCCTGATAGAGATTCTTCTGCGGATTCTTCTGGCCGAAGAGACTCGAAAGATCTTATTCATCATATTTATTTTGCGAAGGATTCTAGAGATCATATTGATCCGGATTCTAGAGATCATATTGATCCGGATGAGGATTTTCAAAATCCAACTGACCTTGATCCTGATAGAGATTCTTCTGCAGATTCTTCCAGAGATCAGATTGATTTTCCGAAGGATTCAAAAGATCATATTGATCGGGATGAGGATTGTCGACCCCGAACTGCTCTGGATCCAGATAAAGATTCTTCTGGAGATTTATTGGGTCAAAGGGGTGGTAATGAATATGAAGAGTATGATGGAGAATGTCAAAATCCGACTGGTCGTGACCCTGATAAAGATTCTTCTGGAGATTCAGCACGCCGAATGGATGGTATTAGCGTATATAAAGAGGAGGAAGACCCTCTTGCTTATATTTTTATGGATTCGGAGGATGTTACGTGTCCTTTCAAGAAAGATATTTCCGAAAAAGAAAAGGAAGGCTCGAAAAGGGAAGAAGAGTCCGCGGCTTCTAGTGATTCTTCTGGATTGGAAGGGAAATATTATCGGGACCATATGGGTTTATCCCCCAAAGAGACCGGGTTAGAAGAAATTTCGGAAAAAGATAAGGAAGGTTCGAAAAAGGAAGAGGAGTCCAAGGAAGAAGAGTCCGCAGAATCTAGTGATTTTGAATCCGAATTTGAATTCGATTGGGACGAGTTGAGAGAGGCTCTTAATAAAAAAGATAGTGATTTTGGATCCGAATCTGAATTCGAGCGGAGAGATGGTTCGAAAAAGGAAGAAGAGTCCAAGGAAGAAGAGTCCAAGGAAGAAGAGTCCAAGGAAGAAGAGTCCAAGGAAGAAGAGTCCAAGGAAGAAGAGTACAAGGAAGAAGAGTCCAAGGAAGAAGAGTCCAAGGAAGAAGAGTCCAAGGAAGAAGAGTACAAGGAAGAAGAGTCCAAGGAAGAAGAGTACAAGGAAGAAGAGTACAAGGAATCTAATGATTTTGAATTCGAAGATGATGAAGAAGAGCTCGCAGAATCTAATTATTTTGAACCCGAAGATGACGAAGAAGAGGATAAAAATTATATAGATTATTATGATTCTTACCAAGACGAGACCGGGTTACCTGAAGCTATTCAAACAGGTATAGGTGAACTAAACGGTATTCCTTTAGCAATTGGTGTTATGGATTTTGGGTTTATAGGGGGTTCTATGGGAGCCGTAGTAGGTGAAAAAATCACCCGGTTGATTGAATATGCTAACAAAAATTCACTACCCCTTATTATAGTATGTGCTTCTGGAGGGGCACGGATGCAAGAAGGCATCGTGAGCTTAATGCAAATGGCTAAAATATCTTCTGCCTTGTACGAATATCACTCTAAACCAGTCGAAAAAAAATTATTATATATATCAATTCTTGCATCGCCCACTAGTGGTGGTGTGACAGCCAGTTTTGGTATGTTGGGGGATATTATTATTGCCGAACCAGACGCCGAAATTGCGTTTGCGGGTAAAAGAGTAATTGAGGAACTTTTGAAGGAGGAAGTACCCGAAGGTGCACAAACAACCGAAAATTTATTCGAAAAGGGTTTATTCGATCCAGTCTTACCACGTAATCTTTTAAAGAGCACTCTAAGTGAGTTACTTGAGCTGCACGGTTTTTTTCCTTTGAATAAAACCCAAGCCGAGCATTAGGGTCAATTATTTGTGTCAATTCAATAAAGTATTTGGTTTATCGGAATCAAAGTAAAAACTAGAAGGATGGAAGTTTTTAGCTGGCGACGCCCTATTTGTAGAATATAAAAAATAAAAAAAAAAATATAAAGAATATAGAATATATATTCATTATATTTCCGATTACTAATCAGGAAACCGCTATCAATAAGAAGGAAAAAAAAGAAGGACTTCTTACCTTTTTTTTCCTTCTGCGAAATTTGTCAAATAAAAAAAATTTCATGTTCCCTTTTTCCATTTTGACATATGTATATAATTCATAAATCACTTTTTTCCTCTTTCGGGATTTTCCGGGAATCCCCTTTTTCCTTATCTAAAATCCCTCTGTTTTTTTTTATTGAATTAGTAGAAGCAAAAGAAAGAAGAAAAAATGAAGAATAATAAAGTCGATTATCATATATTATATGTGGAAAGGTTATTTTTTTAGTTCTACATTCCTTGCACTTATTATATATACTCTACTTAACTTCTACTTCTATAGATATAGAATTCGAATTCGAATTAATTTATTAATATAATAACATAATAACAAAAAAAAATATAACAAACAGGTACAATATAGTAAATCGAGGTACCCATTCTATGACAACTATCAACTTTCCCTCTATTTTTGTGCCCCTAGTAGGCCTAGTATTTCCGGCAATTGCAATGGCTTCTTTATTCCTTCATGTTCAAAAAAACAAGATTGTTTAGATCCTGTGGGCCAAATCTAATTTTTCAAGACTTAGACTTGAATCATAAAACAGATATCTATTTAGCAGAATGGTCTACCACGTGATTTCTTCCGAACATAAACGAAGGAGCCCTTATGCATGTGCATGCGGAAACATGACATTAGGGGTAGATGTTATTATTTTTGATCTAACTAGTTAAAAGTAAAGATTCACATCAGAATGGTACTAGTTGATGAGAGTTACATCGGAAATAAAAAGAATAAGGAAAGTCAAATTCATTTGGGATATTCTTTCAATTCAAATAAAATGCAACCCGATCTACTATGAATTGGCGATCAGAACGTATATGGATAGAGCTTATAACGGGATCTAGAAAAATAAGTAATTTCTGCTGGGCATTTATCCTTTTTTTAGGTTCATTAGGATTCTTATTAGTTGGAATTTCCAGCTATCTTGGTAGGAATTTGATATCTTTATTCCCCCCCCAGCAAGTTATTTTTTTTCCACAAGGGATCGTGATGTCTTTCTATGGGGTCGCAGGCCTCTTTATTAGCTCCTATTTGTGGTGTACAATTTCTTGGAATGTAGGTAGTGGTTATGATCGATTCGATAGAAAAGAAGGAATAGTATGTATTTTTCGTTGGGGATTTCCTGGAAAAAATCGTCGCATCTTCCTCCGATTTCTTATAAAAGATATTCAGTCCATTAGAATAGAACTTAAAGAGGGTATTTATACTCGTCGTGTCCTTTATCTGGAAATCAGAGGTCAGGGGGCCATTCCCTTGACCCGTACTGATGAGAATTTTACTCCACGAGAAATTGAACAAAAAGCTGCTGAATTGGCCTATTTCCTGCGTGTACCAATTGAATGAAGTATTTTGAAATGAATGCTTTCTTTCTCAGCCCGGAATAAAATAAAAAATCTACAATCCTTTTTTATATTGCGTACCTTAAGTAAGGTAAATAACGGAAATTAAATCAGAACACCCATTCGGGTCAAAACAGACGTATACGGGTATACATAAAAACCAAAAGGAGAATTTTTTTTTGTTTACAAATTTGTCTGCAAAAAGGGGTTTTTTATTCGTATGGAAATTGACTCAACTCAATTCTCAATTCAATTCAGTAACAGTAATATAAAAAAAGTAAAAAATAGAAATAATAATGGACTCCTTCCATATATCAAATCGAAATAAATAACTTTCTTTAGGCCCAGTAGTTAGAATTGATAGGTTAGATACAATACAAAAAAATCCTGTATTTTTCTTATATTATTTAGCAATCTTTCGTTTTATTTTTATTCTTTCTTTTGTTCTCTTTAATGATCAAACAATTGGCTTTCTTATAATTATAACGAGAATTTTATTATTCGAATTTTGTTTTGTTTTGCTACCATTTTTTGATCATCACATTCAGACCCTCAATTCGTTATTTTGTGCTAGGGGTAACTTGTGAAATTTTTCCAAAGATTTGATTGATATTATTGATATTTTGGTAGTCAAGTAAGTTCTCTCGTCTTGAAATCAAAATAATATTCATTAATTGAAGTGGATGTCCCACGTATTCATTAAAAGGAAGGAATTGCTTCGAAATGGATGGACCAATTGCAATATCTGGAAACACGATTTTTTTGTTTATTCATTCGAATTCAGAGTGGATTCTTTATTCTAAATTTTGTGTTTTTTCAAGATTCAAGGACTAATTAACAAATTAGAACAAAAAAACAGAAAATAGACTCATGGATTCGATACTTTGTAATAGAATAATAGAACTCATGTTTCATAGAAATACTAGGTCGCATAGAGTCGACGAGCGCGACGGGTTCGTTAACAATTTATAGATGAAAAAAAAAAAATGGAAAAAAAGAGAGCATTTATTCCCTTTCTATATCTTGTATCTATAGTATTTTTACCCTGGTGGATCTCTCTATCATTTCAAAAAAGTCTGGAATCTTGGGTTACTAATTGGTGGAATATTAATCAATCTGAAACTTTTTTGAATGATATTCAAGAAAGGGGTCTTCTAGAAAAATTCATCGAATTAGAGGAGCTCCTTTTGTTGGACGAAATGATAAAGGAATACCCGGAAACATATCTACAAAAGCTTCGTATAGGAATCCACAATGAAATGATTCAATTGATCAAGATGCACAATGAGGATTGTATCCGTATGATTTTGCACTTCTCGACAAATATAATCTGTTTCCTTATTCTAAGTGGGTATTCTATTCTGGGAAATAAAGAACTTATTCTTCTTAACTCTTGGGTTCAGGAATTCCTATATAACTTAAGCGACACAATAAAAGCTTTTTCTATTCTTTTATTAACCGATTTATGTATCGGATTTCATTCACCCCACGGTTGGGAACTAATGATTGGCTCTATCTACAAAGATTTTGGATTTGCGCATAACGATCAAATTATATCTGGTCTTGTTTCCACTTTTCCAGTCATTCTAGATACAATTTTAAAATATGGCATTTTCCGTTATTTAAATCGTGTATCCCCATCGCTTGTAGTGATTTATCATTCAATGAATGATTGAAAAGAAAAACGATATACGGATATTAATCCAATTAGAATTTAGAATTATAATGTTTCTTACTTCGTACATAATCAAAGCATTCAAAATCGTACTTACTCCTTCTATTTCTACCCACCCAAGGCGGGGAGTTTATCCCACATTCCAGTAATATTATTTCAGTAAATTCAGTTCAGTAAGGTAAATAGCAGAATCGTGGATAGGGAACTAGACTAGCAACCTACCCAATTTATTGTAGAAATTTTCGGGATCAACGATTGATTGGACCATGCAAACTAGAAATACTTTTTCTTGGATAAAAGAACAGATTACTCGATCCATTTCCATATCGGTCATGATATATATAATAACTCGGTCATCCATTTCAAATGCGTATCCCATTTTTGCACAGCAAGGCTATGAAAATCCACGAGAAGCAACTGGGCGTATTGTATGTGCCAATTGCCATTTAGCTAATAAGCCCGTGGATATTGAGGTTCCACAAGCGGTTCTTCCTGATACTGTATTTGAAGCCGTTGTTCGAATTCCTTATGATATGCAACTAAAACAGGTTCTTGCTAACGGCAAAAAGGGGGGTTTGAATGTGGGGGCTGTTCTTATTTTACCTGAGGGATTTGAATTAGCCCCGCCCGATCGTATTTCTCCCGAGATGAAAGAAAAGATAGGCAATCTTTCTTTTCAGAGCTATCGCCCCAATAAAAAAAATATTATTGTGATAGGTCCTGTTCCTGGGCAAAAATATAGTGAAATCACCTTTCCGATTCTTTCCCCGGACCCTACTACTAAGAAAGATGTTCACTTCTTAAAATATCCGATATATGTAGGTGGTAACAGGGGGAGGGGCCAGA